CAAAACCCTATTAATAAATAGGAATACACTCCGACCAATTCCCAAAAAATATAAATTTGTATCAAATTTGAACTAGTAACTAATCCTATCATCGAAGTACTGAAAAAACTCATATAAGCAAAAAATCTCAAGTATCCTTGATCATGAGCCATATAATTATCACTATAAATAAGAACTGTAATTCCAACAGTAGTGATTAAGATTAACATAATAGAAGAAAGTGGATCAATCAAGTAACCAAATTCTAAAGAAAAATCATTATCGAGCGTCCAAGACCATACATATTGATAAATCGAACTACTATTTATTTGCTCAAGAGAAAGATTAATTGAAAAAACCATGACTATACTTAACAATAAAATAGTCGGAAGAGCCCACAGCCGACGAAGATTTTTTATTGCTGTCGGAAAAAGAAGAAGCCCCACTCCTATTAACATAGGAACTGGAAGCAGAACGAGAGGCATGATCCACCCATATTGATATGTCTGTTCCATAAAAAAGTTTTTTATTTTTTATTTCTTGTTATACTTATTCTTATTATTATTGTTTATTGTTATTCATTCTGAGGTTCTACTAAATACTTTAAATATTCAAATCAAGAATTGCCGATTGGTCAAATGAAAAAAATGGATTACTCAGTCCACTTGAAATTTGAAAATTCGAGCCAAATTTGGCAGATTTTTCCTGAGTGAAATAAATTACTAAGACTATTCTTAGTAATTTTTATTGGAATTTTTCCACTTATCTTTTTTTTCTATTCTTTAAAATTTTTCTAACAATTTCGAAAAGAAATACATAATGAATTTGAAAAGCGCAGATCTTTTTTGAGCAATAGATGTCTTTCACATCCAGCTAGCAATTTCTTAATTCGTATTTAAATGGCAGTTCCAAAAAAGCGCACTTCTGCATCAAAAAAGCGTATTCGTAAACAATTTTGGAAAAAAAAGGGATATTGGGCAGCGTTAAAAGCGTTTTCCTTGGGAAAATCTCTTTCTACCGGGAATTCGAAAAGTTTTTGTGTGACAAACAAGTAAAATGCGTAATAAAACGTAATACGTTGAAATAATTTCAAGCGGGTCCCTTGACCCATTGGATTTCCTTTTTATTAATTCAACAGGAAATGGAATTTAGTATGCTATTATAACTCGTAATTTCTAATACATAGTAAATTAAGAGATTTGATATATTCAAAAATAGAAAATCATTTTCTAAAAAAAATATAAGAATTCTTATATTTTACTTCTTTATTATTTCATTTTAATGGATTTTTTGGTTTTCATATTTATGAAAACCAAAAAATCCATTAATTCTGTAAGACTCTCCCCTTTTCGAAGAAATTCAGCCGAGGAAAGACGAAAATACACACTAAAACAAAAACCCTAAACGAAAATAATGAACCCTCAAACATTTTGTAAAAAATACTGCACCCAATTGAATTATTAAATCTAGACTATTTTCTATTCATAGGTTATTATGAGTTTAAGACAAGCCGCCATGGTGAAATTGGTAGACACGCTGCTCTTAGGAAGCAGTGCTAAAGCATCTCGGTTCGAGTCCGAGTGGCGGCAGGGCATCTCCTAAAATAAAGTAATTAGATCCTATAATGAATAATGAATTTCTTTGATTTTCGAATTCTAATTAAGGGACTTTTTTTATGATATTTTCAACCTTAGAGCATGTATTAACTCATATTTCCTTTTCGACCATTTCAATTATAATTACAATTTATTTGATAACCTTTTTAGTCGATGAAATCATAAAACTATATGATTCATACAAAAAGGGCCTGATAATCACCTTTTTCTGTATAACAGGGTTATTGATCACTCGTTGGATTTATTTGGAACATTTTCCTTTAAGCAATCTATATGAATCATTAATCTTTCTTTCATGGGGTTTTTCCTTTTTTCATATAGTTCCATATTTCAAAAAAGATCAAAAATTTCTAAGTACAATAATTGGCCCAAGTACTATTTTGACCCAGGGCTTTGCTACTTCAGGCCTTTTTACAGAAATACACGAATCCGCAGTGTTAGTACCTGCTCTTCAATCCGAATGGCTAATAATGCACGTAAGTATGATGATATTAGGCTATGCATCCCTTTTATGCGGATCATTATTATCAGTATCAGTTCTGGTCGTTACAGTTAGAAAAAAGAGAAATTTATTTTCTACGAGTAATCCATTAAATTTAAATGAGTCATTTTTCGACGATGAAATGGAATCTATGAATGAAGGAAATCATTTTTTACAAAATATTGACTTTTTTTCTCCAAAAAATTATTACAGGGCGCAATTGATTCAACAATTGGATTATTGGAGTTATCGGGTTATTAGTCTAGGATTTCTCTTTTTAACTATAGGAATACTTTCTGGAGCAGTATGGGCTAACGAAGCATGGGGATCCTATTGGAGTTGGGATCCAAAAGAGACTTGGGCTTTGATTACTTGGATCATATTTGCGAGTTATTTACATACTCGAACAAATAACAAATTTACGAGTACAAATTCAGCAATTGTAGCGTCTATTGGCTTTCTTATAATTTGGATATGTTATTTTGGGGTCAATCTATTAGGAATAGGACTACATAGTTATGGTTCATTTCCATTACCGTTGAATTGAATTCAATGGGTAGTTCTTACGAATAGGAATCAAAAAGTCTCCAATACGTATCAGATAAAAAAACTTTGTGTGAACTGTCGAAAACCCCCCCGAATGACTACAATATTGGATTCGGGGGGTTCTCAACAGTGCAAATTGCATCCCACAAGAGAACAAGAAAAAGCCGTCTTCTCTTTTTGTCATTGTACAACGAGAACACTTTTCAAATGATACGATTTTGTTTATTTGTTTTCTTTATTTCTAAAAGCTATCTATAAAAATAATTAGATAGAATAACTTCCGTTTTTTCCACTGATAATGAAAGAGCAAAATCGGGGTACATACCAATACCTAGTACGGGTAAAAAAATCGAGATCGAAAGAAATAACTCTCGTGGTCCAGAATCAAAAAAATAAGAGTTTGCAACATTAAATATTTTGTACCCATAGAACATTTGGCGCAACATGGATAATAAATAAATAGGAGTTAATAGCATTCCAATTGCCACTACAAGTGTAATTAGGAGTTTTGTCATTAAAAGATATTTTGGACTAGTAATTAGTCCAAAAAAAACTATTAATTCAGCAACAAAAGCACTCATACCAGGTAATGCAAGGGAGGCCATCGAAAAGCTACTGAACATTGTGAACATTTTTGACATTGGAATAGCTATTCCACCCATTTCGTCAAGATAAATAAAACGTATTCGATCATAAGTCGTTCCGGCCAAGAAAAAAAGTACAGCACCAATAAATCCATGAGAGATTATTTGTAAAAGGGCTCCATTTAGTCCCATATCGGTGATAGAACTAATTCCTATAATTAGGAAACCCATATGAGATACAGAGGAATAGGCTATTCTTTTTTTTAAATTCTGTTGACTGATAGATGTTGAAGCTGCATAGATTATTTGTATTGCGCCTACTATCATAAACCAAGGGGAAAATAGAGAATGAGCATGGGGGAATAATTCCATATTAATGCGAACTAATCCATACGCTCCCATTTTTAATAAGATTCCGGCTAGAAGCATACAAGTACTATAATGCGCTTCTCCATGGGTATCTGGTAACCATGTGTGTAGGGGTATGATTGGCAGTTTTACAGCAAAAGAAATAAGAAATCCAATATAGAATATTATTTCCAAGACCACAGGATAGGTCTGGTTGGCTAATTTTTCCAAATTTAATGTTGGTTCAGTAGAACCATATAAACCGATACCCAGAACTCCCATTAAAAGAAAAATAGAACCCCCCGCGGTATACAAAATAAATTTTGTAGCCGAGTAAAGACGTTTTTTTCCTCCCCACATAGATACAAGTAGATACACAGGAATTAATTCGAACTCCCACATGAGGAAAAAAAGTAAAAGGTCTCGAGAAGCAAATAATCCTATTTGTCCACTGTACATCGCTAACATCAAGAAATGAAATAATCGTGAATCTCGAGTAATCGGCCAAGCTGCTAAAGTAGCTAAAGTCGTGATGAATCCAGTGAGTAAAATGGGTCCTATAGAGAGTCCATCTATTCCTAATCTCCAATGAAAATCAAAAGAACCGATCCATTTAGAATCCTCTACGAGTTGGATTAATGGATCATCCGGTTGGAAATGATAACAGAATGCATAAGTCGTTAAAAGAAGCTCTAACAAACAAATACATAAAGTATACCATCGGATTGATCTATTTCCCTTATGTGGAAGAAAGAAAATTAAGGAACCCAGAAATATGGGCAAAACTGCAATTATTGTTAAGCAAGGAAAATGATTCGTGGTAAAGACAAGATACACTTGGGCCAGAAAAACCCGTGCGCAAAATATTTGAATTTGATTTGAGCACGGGTTTTGTCGGTAAAAAAAAAACAAGAAAATGGAATCAAGTAGAGTTTTATGGAACGTATCAATAAGCTAGACCCATACTGCGAGTTGTTTCATGCCATAAATAAACTCGAACACTCAAGAAATCCGTTGGACAGGCGGATTCACATCTCTTACAACCAACACAGTCCTCGGTCCTTGGAGCAGAGGCAATTTGTTTCGCTTTACATCCGTCCCAGGGTATCATTTCTAATACATCAGTGGGGCATGCTCGGACACATTGAGTACATCCTATACATGTATCATAAATCTTTACTGAATGTGACATTGGCTCTATACGTTTTTGAGCGTCATAAATTTTCGGTCTAGTTTAAGTTTAATTTGAAATGAATCCTATATTTAGATACCAGACGAATCAATGAGTGATCAGAATCAATCTGCTTCCGAATTTGTTTATGAGCGAAGACCAAAATACTTTGATTTCTTATGGTATGTTTTTCCAACCAAGATAATATCTTACCCGTATCAAACCAACTAATTTAAATCAATTTAGGAATATTCCAATTCCGTTTATATGATTAATACTATTTATTCAACAAATAATATTATTCAACAAATAATACTATTTATTCAACAAATTGGATTGGTTAATACGAGTTGATTTTCTGTTACGATAAATTGATGAAACAATAGCCGATCCAATGGCTGCTTCAGCGGCTGCAATAGCTATAACAAAAATCGAGAAAATGTCTCCTCTTAATTGACGACTATCAAAAAGATCAGAAAATGTTACAAAATTGATATTAACTGAATTTAATATAAGTTCAAGACACATAAGAGCTCTAACCATATTTCGACTTGTGATCAATCCATAGATACCAATAGAAAATAAATAGGCACTCAAAACAAGTATATGTTCGAGCATTATTAACCAACTCCTTATCACTCTTGATTCATTTCAATCTGAAGAATAATTCCATTGATTGGATTCGAATCTAACAAGTATGGAATAAAACAAGAGATATAGATTGATAATCGATAAAACGATTCTAATATTAATATTCTCCTTCCATGAATTCGATTTTATCGATTTTTTTTGAATCACTCGTTTGAAGGGTTTATTATTGACGAGCTATAGCAATTGCACCTATTAAAGTGACTAAAAGAATTATTGAAATGAGTTCAAATGGAAGAAAAAAATCTGTTGATAAATGAATTCCGATTTGTTGACTATTAATTACCAAATCTTGTTCTAAAATCTGATTTAATTTTGTAGTCCAAAGGATCCCATACCAGGACGTATCTAGAATAGTAGTCATTAGTAAAATAAAAAGACTTGTACAAACCATTGAAGTAATTCGATCCCCAACTGTCCAAAGATGAAAATTTTTGTAATATTCTGAATCATTCATAAACATTACAGCAAAAATGATTAAAACATTGACAGCTCCCACATAAATAAGGAGCTGCGCAGCAGCTACAAAATACGAGTTCGATAGAATATAGAATAAAGATATACAAAAAAGAACCAATCCTAATGAAAAAGCCGAATAAATCGGATTCGGAAATAATACTACTGCTAGACTTCCTAATATAAGACCCGATCCCAGAAAGACTAAAAGAAAATCATGTATTGGTCCAGGTAAATCCATTTTTTCTATAAATCTAAAAAAATAAAAAAATTTCATGCCCTTGTTGATCTGACCAGGAAAAATAAGTTATAAATAAAGATATTAGGATCTTTCTTAATTGAATGAAATTTCAATGAGGGGGGTGCTTTGAATTGATGTAAATCTAGTTCGTAGGCTAGACTTTTTCTTAAAACCTAAAAACGGAGGTTAAAACTATCCATTTTGAAATCATTATTCGAATAGAAATCATTTTCAATCAAAACGAAACCACGATTCTCGCCAGTCTTGACCAAGCAAAAACCTCATTACTTTAGATCAAAATAGCTTTTTGATCTAAAGTAATGAGGTTTTTGAATCAAGAATCTTCAATCTTCTAGATTTGGTAAATTCGAAGAAATTGTTCGAATTGTGTAATCGTCAATTATGGACACCGGTAATCGACCTAAAGAAATTTGATTATAATTCAATTCGTGTCGATCATAAGTAGAAAGTTCATATTCTTCAGTCATTGATAAACAATTTGTTGGACAATATTCAACGCAATTACCACAAAATATACAGATGCCAAAATCAATACTGTAATTAAGGAGTCTTTTCTTTCGAATATTAGTTTCCAATTTCCAATCTACAAGGGGTAAGTTTATAGGACATACACGAACACATACTTCACAAGCAATGCATTTATCAAATTCAAAATGAATTCGGCCTCGGAAACGTTCTGATGTGATCAATTTTTCGTAGGGGTATTGAATAGTTACAGGTAAACGATTTGCGTGGGACAGGGTAATCACGAAACCTTGACCAATGTACCTGGTGGCTCGGATTGTTTGTTGACCAGAATTCAAGAACTGAGTTAGCATAGGGAACATATTTAACTATTTATAACTAATTTTACTTTTTTCTTTCTCTTGTTTTGTTTGAGACAAGTTGTGAAAATAGAATATTCTATTCCTTTACAATGAAAGAAGTTGGGACGAAGTTGTTAATAATAGATTACCTAGAGAAATAGGTAAAAGAAATTTCCACCCAAGATTTAATAGTTGGTCCATTCTTAGTCTCGGTAAAGTCCATCTTGTTCCAATAGAAAGGAACAAGAACAAATAAGTTTTAGCTAATGTAATAAAGATACCGATTAGTGTTCCAAAAGCTTGACTTCTTTTATTTATATCAAAAAGCTCAGTAACGAATAGATATGGAATAGAAAGATTCCAACCCCCCAGGTAAAGGACTGTTACAAATAATGAAGAAACTAGTAGATTTAGATATGAAGCAACATAAAATAAACCAAATTTGATACCTGAATACTCGGTTTGATAACCTGCTACTAATTCTTCTTCTGCTTCTGGTAAATCAAAAGGCAATCTCTCACACTCGGCTAGAGATGAAATTAGAAAAACGAGAAACCCTATAGGTTGACGCCACAAATTCCACCCCCAAAAACCATATTTTGACTGCACTTCAACTATATCAACCGTACTTGAGCTGTTAGATAATCATAGTCGATGATAACATCACTGTGCCCGCCGCTATTACAGAACCGTACATGAGATTTTCACCTCATACGGCTCCTCAGAGATCACAAATAAATTGAAGGCCCCTTCAACATTCTTTATCTTGATGTGTTTCTGTAGGATGGATATAGAGTTAAACTTTTATCCTAAAGCCTAGAAGTAGACCAACGGAATTCTGTCTGCTAGATTTCTAGTCAAATAGTGCTGCTGAATTGATCTTATCTTTTAAGAATTCTCATTTTTCTTTATTGATTAATAACTTTATCCTTGAATAAAAAAAGAGTTCCTTTTTTAGGGTAAATTATTCAACTTATCATTTTCGATTACGAAAAAGAACTAGATATTGCATTACATAATACTAAATACTAATTTTATTTCCTTCCCATTCTCCTTTCTCATAATCTCATAAAAAAATGAAAAGATTTCTTCGTTCTTGATAGTTATTTACTTAATCGGTGGATAGGAACATACTCTGGATCGAAATCTTGGGGAGTACTTCTTAATCATTTCTACGAACTTAAAGCCCCAATTCGAATTACTTTTCTATAAATAAAAAAAAATATCCTGTGGATAATTTACAGAATCTACATAACTAATCCTTTGTGTATCTTGGTCTTCCTAACCATCCACTTGTTTTTGGAATTGGTAATAAATCTACGAGACTAGTTAGTAAAACCCCCATAGAGTTGATCTTTTGAACCCGATTCAAGCGATGATGAGTAATCAATCAATCTCGGAGTAAACAGTCTCGACTGCTTATATTTGCTTTCACTTAATTCGCGTACATAGGAAATGAGATTGAATTCTTTTAACAGCAATTTTTAAACCGTTTTAGTTCACTCATATAACTATCTTGTTTAGTTCATTCATCCCAACGATAATGATGAATAAAAAAAAATAGATATCATTTAACTCTCTTGCTAGAAAGAAAAGAGCTAGGTGAATTTTTATGTCTCATCGAATCGCACGTAGAGATATTGATAATACACATAGAGTTAATGGTATTTCATAACTAATTGATTGAGCAGCTGCCCTTAATCCACCTAAAAAAGAATATTTATTATTTGATCCATATCCCGACATCAGAAGTCCAACGGGAGCAAGACTAGAAACGGCGATCCATAAAAAAACACCAATACTAAGATCGGTTAGAAGAAAGTGATAGCTAAAAGGAATTACTGAATAACTTAGTAAAATGGATATTACTGCTATAGCTGGCCCAATACTGAATAAACGAGTATCCCCTCTAGATGGAAGAAGATTCTCCTTGAAAAGTAATTTTGTACCATCTGATAGAGCTTGAAAAATACCTAAAGGCCCGGCATATTCGGGTCCAATACGTTGTTGTATCCCTGCAGATATTTCTCTTTCTAACCAAACAATTACTAGTACACCCAGTGCGATTCCTAATACAAGAGTGAAAATAGGGACAAGGATCCATATGATCCCAGAGACTTCTTTTAAGGATTCCAATCTGGAAAAAGAATAGATAGCTTGTATTTCTGTTGTATCCATTATCATTTCAACGATCAACTTCTCCCATAATGATATCTATGCTACCTAGTATCGTCATAATATCAGCCAATTTCATCCTTTTAACTAACTGAGGAAGAATTTGCAAGTTGATAAAACCAGGCGGTCGAATTTTCCATCTCCAAGGAAAAACACCCTGATCCCCTATCAAAAAAATTCCCAATTCCCCTTTCGGAGCTTCGACTCTTACATAAAGTTCTTGCTTGGACAATTCAAAAGTTGGAGAAGGTTTTTTACTAATAAATCGATAGTCAAAATCATTCCATTCAGGATCTTTTATCCTACCAAAGCGTCGGATTTCTAAATTCTCATATGGTCCCCCTGGAATTCCTTCCAGAGCCTGTTGGATAATTTTTATGGATTCTATCATTTCACTGATTCGTACTAAATACCGAGCTAATGAATCCCCCTCTTTTTGCCATTGAATATCCCAATCAAATTCGTCGTAACATTCATAACGATCAACTTTACGAAGATCCCATTGTATTCCGGAAGCTCGTAACATTGGCCCCGATAAACCCCAATTTAGGGCTTCTTCTACACCAATAATGCCTATGCCTTCAACTCGTTCTAAAAAAACGGGATTCTCTGTAATAAGCGTTTGATATTCAGCAACCCCAGTTAAAAAATAATCGCAAAAATCCAAACATTTATCTATCCATCCATGAGGTAAATCAGCAGCGACTCCCCCGATCCGAAAAAAATTATGCATCATACGCATACCGGTAGCGGCTTCGAACAGGTCATATATCAATTCTCGTTCTCGAAAAATATAAAAGAAAGGGGTCTGTGCCCCAACATCTGCCATAAAAGGGCCGAGCCATAACAAATGGGAAGCAATACGACTCAACTCCAACATAATAGTTCTGATATAGCTAGCTCTTTTAGGTACTTGAATGTTGCCTAGCTGCTCGGGTCCATTTATGGTTATTGCTTCTGTGAACATAGTAGCTAAATAATCCCAACGCGTTACATAAGGCAAATATTGTATAATTGTTCGATTTTCCGCAATCTTCTCCATCCCTCTATGTAAATAACCCAATATAGGTTCACAGTCAATAACATCTTCACCATCGAGAGTAACGATCAGTCGAAGAACACCGTGCATTGATGGGTGGTGAGGGCCCATATTGACTATCATGAGGTCCTTTCTTGTAGTTGGCGTAATCATAAATTTTTTCTCGAGTTATTCTTACATGCATTGCTGAAATTGAAAAGAAGTTCATCAAAATGTAAACAATTAAGTCCAAATGGCATCGCGTTTCAGATTAACCTGTTTTTCTCTCTCGAATATTCAACTCACCAATTAATTCTTTATATCGTCCTCTATTCTTTTTTGACAAATAGGCCAGTAGTCGTTGCCGTTTTCCCAAAATTTTACGCAAACCTCTCTGAGATGAAGAGTCCTTTTTGTGCAATTCCAAATGTGAAGAAAGTTTCCTTATCTTAGTGGTGAAACTAAATACTTGAAATTCAACAGACCCCGTGTTTTCTTCTTTTTCTTTTTGAGAAATAACCGAAATGAATGAATTTTTTACCATAAAAAAATTCCCTTTATCTCTTTTTACAGATATGTATTTTTCTGATCAGTAATAATAATGCTATTACGGTATATACAATAATCGAATCCGACTTTCTTTCGAAACTCCCATTCGAATCAATCAATCCAATTTGAAATTGGATTGTGACCCACCTATGTATTTGTTTGCTTTCATAGACTCTATATCTATATTATAAATTAATATTAAAATTTTTATATTCTTTTTTTTTTTTTTATTTCTATTTCGAATTTCGAAATTATTCTATTCTATCTAGAATTCGATTCGAGATCATAGATCTAGATCATAGAGTATAGGATATATAGAAAAAGTGTATTATCCACGGATTTTCAATAGTGAATACAGGCGAATTCTTAACATACTGAAACAATTGCCATTATTGGTATCAAACCAATAACGGTTTATACAAGTTAAATCTTCGAATCGATAATTAGGCCAAAGAAAAAGTTTTAATTTCAGTAATTTCATTTTCTCTCGATCAAGATCAAGGTAATTATTATCAAGTGAAACTTGGCTGATGTTTTGTACGCTCTTTTCGTTGCAAAATACTGGATTTTTATCTACATCATTTCGAGTCTTTGAATTAAAACAAATTAGAATTCGTAATTTTCTACGACGTCTAAACGATAAAATATTTTCAGGAACAATCAAATCAAAATCATTTTTCTTTCTCTTTCCAGTTATTCTATGATGTGGTGCTTCGTCTAAAATTTTTTTAGAAACATATCGTTGCTTTTGGTATTTTAGATTAGTTTGATGCTTATTCTTATGAACCAATGAAATACCTATCGTTTGATACAGAATGATTTGTCCATCCTTTTTTCCAGATATATGAATGGGTTCTATAATCAATATTCCGCTTTTCAGTAATTCTGGAAAAGTTAAATTCCTTTGAATCACCATCAGATCGAAATTCATTTCTTTCTTTTGAATCGAGGATATAGTAATCTTTCTTGGATCTATCAGTCTAAGCAGGAGACAATATACCTTGATATTATTGATCAGTCTTTGAGTATCGTCCGACCTCAATTGAAAAAGTAAATAGCGTTGCAGGAAGCGATTCAGCTCTGCTTGTGTATCACTTTTGTATTGTTTTTTCTTTTTCCCTTTTTTCATATCTGATCGTGCATAATTTTCGTTACTATCTTTTTGTTGGTGGAGAACGGACCTAAGATCTCCTGACCTTGTGGGTTCTCTTTCTTCTTGATTTCCATGCTCTTTATTTGATGTTATCAAAAAACTTCTTTTTTCTTTTTTGTTGATTTTTTTCTTTTCTTTACTATTTTCATTTCTATTCAAATTTAAAAATACAATTTTGCTTGGTAAAACCCAAGGTTTCCTTTTGTATGCAGTATAAAGGAACACCAGTTCTGGGAAGAACCAAAGTTTCAGATTCGATATGGGACGCTTCAGCATTTTTTCATTCATTCCCATCCAATCCAAAAATCCTTTTGGGGTTTTTGGTAAAGTGATTTCTGGAATCATAAGATAAAAAAAATCTTTTTTAAGAATTATTTGAGAATTCTTAGTACGAATTTGAGTATTTTCATTCCTATTGATATCAATCGTCATCCAGCTCGCAATATTGTCTTTTTGTCTAAGATAAAAATTGATCGTTTTCCAATCCAAATATTTTCTTTTTTCCAGATCTATATATAGACTATCGAACTTTCCTAGATTCTTAGTAATAAGAGTGTTACTCAGCATATCAAAAAAGGTTTGTTTAGGTGTGTTATAATAAATCTCTTGGTTCTTATTTTCTTGAAATGGAGATCCATAAAAAAAGCATTCCGCTTTATTTGGATTTTCCGAATTAATAAATTTATATGATAAAAGATTATATCTAGAGTATTTCGGAAAATTGTCTTTATTATTCAATAATAAATCCACTTTCAATTCTTTTTGTTTCTTGTAATGAATTAATTCATTTTTTTCATATGAATGCTGTTTGCTTACATTTTCTTTAGCTATGCAATGCCGATGAACTCTATTTCGCCATTTTTCTGCTATTAATATAGACCATATGATCTGCGATAAATCATATTGAGAATGGCCTCTTAACCAGTTTTTCCATTGATTCATTTCATAACTCGGAAGTTGTTTATCCTTCCATTTCGAATCAACGATTCCTTGTGTTTCAAAAGAATCCTTTATTTGAGGCTTAAGAAGGAAAGGGATTCCTTGACATTGAAGGACACTTCGTAATTTATATGAGTTAGTCACCTGGAGTTGTGAGAATCTGTAAAATACATATGCTTGTGACACGTAGGATAAGTCATAAAAAATATGTAAATTTATTTTACTAACATTTTCAAGTGACTTTTTTAGAGTTGAAATAAACAGAATTTTTTTTTTCTTTCTTCTATCAATTCTTCCTTTTTTTCTTTCATTATTGTAAATGAAATTCTCAAGAATTTTTTTTTTTGATTCAAGAAAAAATTCTGTATTCATTCTGGGAATATTACTGATAGATAAAAAAAGATCTGCGTATATTCGTTCAATGAAAAATTTTAGAAAAAGGGGTAATTTATAGATTAATCGAGCATTTAGTCTTTGTAAAATCTTCCACTTTTGGAATTTTTTAGCATTAGAACCTGGTTTGGTAGGACTAAGGTTATTGGTTCTTGAAATTTTTTTTTCTTTCTCTTTTGTGATTTTTTCGATTTGATCCCGAAGTCTACTTGTTCTCTGAGTCCGATTTGTTATTTTTTTTTCTGTCAATAAAGAATTTTTCCATTTTGGAGATGTAATTTGACTAAATGATTCGTGAACTATCTGATTCTTAATTAGAGATTCTTTTTCTTCTTTAATTTCACTTGATTCTACCTGTCTTAATCGAAATAATAAAAGCTGTCTTAATCGAAATAGTAAAATTCGATTTCTTTTTGAAAGTTCTTTTTTTATTTTTTTTATAACAATAACATTTTTGATAACCCATTCTTTTATTTCTTTTAAAACTTTTCGAAATGGTTTTGTTTTTCTTTTGAAAACTATTAGAATTCGAAAATAGTTTTTTTTCAATTTTTCCTTTTTTTTTTCGAGTTCCTTTAAAATGGGTTTAAAAAAGGAAGGACGCTTGCGGGGCGAACCAAAAGGGAGTTCAGCTTCCATTCCAAAAACGGTTAAAAAAGAAAAATCATCTTTTTCTTTTTTTTTTTTTATTAAATCTTTCTCAGAGGATCGTTGTTTTAATTTGTGCCAAGGTTTTAGCCAGAAAGGAAAAAAGATTTTTATCTGAATACCATCTGTCAGCCAATTTTTTGGAAATTCTGTTTCGGATAATGCAACACCATTATAGGTACATTTAACATACATCTCTCTATTCCAATCCTTGAAATCTTCCGACCATTCAGGAAGTTGTAATAGTAATAGACGTCCGATATTTTTCGAAATTATGAGTGAAGGCAAGACAATATATTTTCGAAAAATTGATTGAGTTAGTAACATGCAACCTCTTAGGACTTGGGCAAATGGAATGGTATCCCAGGACTCTGCTATTTCTATTCGCACTTTTTCATTTACTGTCTTTTTCTCGTTTTTTTTTTTTGTTTGCTCTTCTATATACTTGAAAATTTGGAATGCTTCCTTTTTCGCTATCCAATTTTGAAAAATTACTTTAATTAATCCAGAGATATCAAAAGAAAAAAGAGGAGATTCTTTTAGTCTGTCCAAAAAAAGAGGGGAATGCGCGTTTGCTTGAAACAATTGGCCAATTACTATTTTACGCCTTTGAGCTCGCATAGAACCTTTAATTATATCTCGCCGAAAGTCGGGTTGGTGTGAATAACGTATCAAAGCCAATTCCTTTGTTTGATCGGTCATATTACTATTATCCCTAGTATTCCTATCCGTATTATCAGGATCACTATCCTTCTTATTAATGGTAAAAATTACCACACGTTTGGCTTTCCTTGAACGAATTTCATGATCTTCTGGTAAGTCTTCTTCTTCTTCTTGGCGTCCCTCTCCCAATTGTTGTTCTAATTCGGTGATTAATTTATATGACCATCGAGGGACTTTTTTATGGATTTCTTTTATTAGAAATGCTTTTTCATTAGTATCGGTTTTAATACTAAAAGTGAAAAAATCAACAATTTCTCTTGATAATGGTTTTTTATCAAAGCCATTTGTTTTCTGGTCGTAATCAGTATCCGTAAGAAGGATAGCATGAATACGGTTTATCCCAAATTTTTCTATCAGCTTTTCTATCAAAGGTTTTTTTAAGATTGAATGTGAAAAGTTTTTGTAGATTTTTCTTTGATATGATCTGTTCAACAATGGATCACACTTTTTCGATAAGTATTCATTTGTAGAAATGTCATTACACAGTCGAGTTCTTGTTTCGAGT